ATTACTTTCAGGGAATTCATCATTTGAGGGGAAGTAGACTATTCAAAAATTTCACATTTCCTTTTTTTGTAAACATAAAAAAAAGTAAAAAGATTAGAGTGAAAATAAAAGAAGATAAGAATGAATCAATGAAAGGGCGGTCTTTACTGGGAACTTGAGTAAAGAGTAGCTTTTTGTAGCGTTTTCTCAAACAAAACAAACAAAGTTAAAAAGAAGAAAACTCCTTTCTTTATTTGGTGTAACTACTTGAGCCGGATGAGAGGAAATTTTCACGTCCGATTGTGAGAGGGGGAATTCCATCCTATAGGAACCTATCTCTATTTTTATTTTGCTAGGTCCATAACTAAAAAACCCACTTTCTTACGATTACGAGGTTCATTCGAATATGAAATCCAATCCTGGAAATATAGCATCCCGCTTTTTTTTACTACTCAAGGTTTCGAGACATTTCGAAACCGAGAAATCTCTACAGGGGCAGGTGCTATCAGAGAACAATTAGCCGATTCGGATTTGCGAATTATTATAGATAATTCTTTGGTAGAATGGAAGGAATTAAGAGACGAAGAGTCCGCAGGAAATGAATGGGAAGATAAAAAAATTAGAAGAAGAAATTATTTTTTGGTTAGGCACATAGAATTAGCTAAACATTTTATTCGAACAAATGTAGACCCAGAACGAATGGTTTTATGTCTATTACCAGTTCTTCCTCCTGAGTTGAGACCAATTATTCAGATAGACGGGGGTAAACTAATGAGTTCGGATATTAATGAACTCTATAGAAGAGTCATCTATCGGAACAATACTCTGACTAATCTATTAGTAACAAGTAAATCTACACCAGGGGAATTAGTAATGTGTCAGGAGACATTGGTAAAAGAAGCCGTTCATTTTCTGATGTAATTGAGGGCAAAGAGAGAAGATTTCGTGAGACTCTGCTTGGTAAATGGGTTGATTATTCGGGGCGTTCCGTCATTGTCGTGGGTACTTTGCTTTCATTACATCAATGCGGATTACCTCGAGAAATAGCAATAGGTTTCTTCCAAACATTTGTAATTCGGGGTCTAATCAGACAAGATGTTGCTTCTAACACGGGAATTGCTAAAAGCAAAATTCGGGAAAAAGAACCCATTGTATGGGAAATACTTCAAGAAGTTATGCAGAAGGGGCATCCTTTATTATTGAATAGAGCGCCTACCCTGCATAGATTAGGTATACAGGCGTTCCAACCCATTTTAGTGGAGGGGCGTGCTATTTGTTTACACCCATAAGTTTGTAAGGGCTTCAACGCAGACTTTGATGGGGATCAAATGGCTGTTCACGTACCTTTATCTTTGGAAGCTCAAGCAGAGGCTCGTTTACTTATGTTTTCTCATATGAATCTCTTGTCTCCAGCTATTGGGGATCCCTTTTCCGTACCAACTCAAGATATGCTTATTGGGCTCTATGTATTAACGATCGGGAATTCCCGAGGTATTTGTGCAAATAGGTATAAAGGTATAATATATCTAATTCTAATTGCAGAAACTATAAAAAGGAAACAGTTGACAATAATGACTGTAAGTATACAAAAGAGCCTTATTTTTCTAGTTTTTATGATGCACTTGGAGCTTATCGGCAGAAACGAATCCTTTTAGATAGTCCTTTGTGGATCTGGTGGAGACTGAATCAACGCGTCGTTGGATCAAGAAAAGTTCCCATCGAAGTTCAATATGAATCTTTTGGTAATTATAATGAGATTTATAAGCACTATCAAATAGTAGGAAGTTTAAAAAGAGAAAATCGTTGTATATAAATTCGAACTACTGTTGGTCATATTTCTTTTTATCGAGAAATAGAAGAAGCCATACAGGGGTTTTGGCAGGCCTACTCATAGTATCTAACTCATATGCTATATTAAAAACTAACAAATTCTATTAGCGATGCCCATACTCGTGAGAAATTGGGTTTCCCCCAATTTCACTGGTATCATAGTTTCTTAATTTCTGTGTGAATCAAGATTGAGGAAAGGAAGTTTTCGAATAACTGACCCAGGCCCATTGTGGAATTTTACTCAGCAGAATAGGGGGATCCTTATGGCAGAACGGACCTATCTTTTCTTTCACAATAAGGTGATAGATGGAACTGCTATGAAACAACTTATTAGCAGATTAATAGATCATTTCGGAATGGCATATACATCACATATCTTGGATCAAGTGAAGACTTTGGGTTTACAGCGAGCCACCACTACATATATTTCATTAGGAATTGATGATCTTTTAACAATACCATCTAAGGGATGATTAGTTCAAGACGCTGAACAACAAAGTTTTCTTTTAGAGAAAAAACATCATTATGGGAATGTACACGTGGTAGAAAAATTACGTCAATCCATTGAGATATGGTATGCTACAAGTGATCGGATGACTGATCCCTCTAATTCAGTCTATCTAATGTCCTTTTCGGGGGCTAGAGGAAATGCATCTCAAGTACACCAATTAGTAGGTATGAGAGGATTAATGTCAGATCCTCAAGGACAAATGATTGATTTACCCATTCAAAGCAATTTATGCGAAGAGCTTTCTTTGACAGAATATATAATTTCTTGCTACGGAGCCCGCAAAGGAGTTGTAGATACTTGCTGTACGAACATCAGATGCTGGATACCTCACGCGTAGGCTTTTTTTTGTTGAAGTAGTTCAACACATTCTTATACGTAGAACGGATTGTGGTACTTTCCGAGGTATTTCCGTGAGTCCTCAAAATGGTATGACGGAAAATACTTTTGTCCAAACACTAATGGGTCGTGTATTAATAGACGATATATATATTGGTCTACGATGCATTGCCACTCGAAATAAAAATATTGGAATTGGGCTTGTCAATTGATTCATAACATTTCGAGCACACCCAATATATATTTGAACCCCTTTTACTTGTAGGAGTACATCTTGGATCTGTCAATTATGTTATGGCCGGAGTCCTACTCATGGTGACCTGGTCGAGTTGGGAGAAGCCGTAGGCATTATTGCAGGTCAATCAATCGGGGAACCGGGGACTCAACTAACATTAAGAACTTTTCATACTGGCGGAGTATTCACAGGTGATACTGCCGAACATGTACGAGTTCCCTCTAATGGAAAAAAAAAATTCTAAAGGATCAAAAAATTTGAAAAATTGGATCTATGTCCAACGGATCACACCTACAAAACAAAATATTTTGTTTTGGTTCGGCCCGTAATCACATATGAAATAGCTGACGGGATTAATTTAGCAACACTTTTCTCTCAGGATCTCTTGCAGGAAAAGGATAATGTCCAACTTCGAATTGTCAATTATATACTTTATGGAAATGGCAAGTCAATTCGAGGAATTTCTCACACAAGTATTCAATTAGTTTGAGCTTGCTTAGTATTGAATTGGGACCAAGAAAAAAGGGGTTCTATAGAAAAAGAAGATATTCATGCTTTTTTTTGTTAAAATAAGGGCAAATTATCTGCTTCGTAATTTCATCCGAATTGAGTTAGTAAAGTGCACTATTTTGTATACCATAAAAAGATATGATATTGCAGGTTCAGGATTTATTTCCAAGAAGAGATTAGATCGTACCCATATAAATACTTTTGATTTCAAGGCGAAGATTCAATCAATTCCCCAACATCAGGGAATTCTTGGTACGTTGTTGAATCGAAATAAGGAATGCCAATCTTTCATAATTTTGTCATCATCTAATTGTTCTCGAATTGGTCCCTTCAATACTTCGAGATATAATAATGCGACAAAAGAATCGGATCCTATGACTCCAATTAGGGATTTGTTGGGTCCCTTAGGTACTATTGTGCCTATTTTTGTTCATCTTCCTATTTAAGAACTTCTAATCAAGTATTTTTAAATAAATATTTGTTACTTGAAATTTTTCAACAGACTTTTCAAGTGCTTCAAGTACTTCCATTTCAATACTTTTTCCTAAATGAAAATCGAAGGATTTCTAATTTCGATCTCTGCAGTAACATAATTTGGAATTCATTCCATTTTAATTGGTGTTTTCTCCCTTACAATTCTTGTGAAGAGACATGGGTAATAATTAGCCTTGGACAATTCCTTTGTGAAAATGTATGTCTATTGAAATATGGATCACGCATAAAAAATCTGGTCAAAATTTCGTTGTTCGTGTTGACTCTTTAGTTATAAGATAAGCTAAGCCCTATTTGGTCACTCCAGGAACAACTGTTCATGGCCATTATGGGGAAACCTTTTATGAAGGAGATATATTCATTAAATTTCTATATGAAAAATTGAGATCCGGTGACATAACGCAAGGTCTTCCAAAAGTGGAACAAATCTTAGAAGTTCGTTCAATTGATTCAATATAAATGAACCTTGAAAGGAGAGTTGAAGGTTGGGACGAACGTATCCGAAGGATTCTTGGGATCCCCTGGGGATTCTTGATTGGAGCTGAACTAACCATAGCCCAAAGTTTTATCTCTTTGGTTAATAAGATCCAAAAAGTTTATCGATCCCAGGAGGTACAGATTCATAATAAACATATAGAGATTATTGTACGTCAAGTAACATCAAAAGTGTTGGTTTCAAAAGATGGAATGTCTAATGTTTTTTCACCTGGGGAATTAATAGGATTGTTGCGAGCAGAGCGAGCAGGGCGTATTTTGGACGAAATAATCTGTTATCGGGCAATCTTATTGGGAATAACGAAGTCATCTCTTAATACTCAAAGTTTCATATCCGAAGAGAGTTTTCAAGAAACTACTCGAGTTTTAGCAAAAGCTGCTCTACGAAGTCGTATTGATTGGTTGAAAGTCCTGAAAGAGAATGTTGTTCTGGGGGGGATTATACCGGTTGGTACCGGGTTCAAAAAAGGAGTACATCGTTCAAAGCAAGATAAAAACATTCATTTTAAAATGAAAAGAAAAAGGAAGAATCTATTCGAGTTAGAAATGAGAGATATTCTTTTACACCATAGAGAATTCTTTTGTTCTTGCACCCCAAAAAATTTCCATGAGACATCAGACCAATTATTTACGTATACGTAATGTAATTTAGTAATTCCTAACAAGAAGTTCATTTTTTTGATTTGAACTCTCTGGTCCGATTATGGATTTGGTAATCAATGAAAAAAAAAATAAATTAAAGAATGAAATAAAATTGAAGGTTTGGGTCGTAAATCAATGGTCAATCCTGGTAGAAGGTTCCGTCGGAACAATTCTTTATTTCACAAGGTACTGAATCTCTTTGAAAAAAAAAAGAGAAAGTGTGGGAAAATGGAAAAACGATATTGGAACATCAATTTGGAAGAAATGATGGAAGCAGGAGTTCATTTTGGTCATGGTACTAAGAAATGGAATCCTCAAATGGCTCCTTACATCTCTGCAAAGCGTAAAGGTATTCATATTACAAATCTTACTCTAACTGCTCATTTTTTATCAGAAGCCTGCAATTTAGTTTTTGATGCAGCAAGTAGGGGGAAAAAATTCTTAATCGTTGGCACCAAAAATAAAGCAGCGGATTTAGTAGCATCAGCAGCAATAAGGGCTCGAAGTCATTATGTTAATAAAAAATGGCTTGGGGGTATGTTAACGAATTGGTCTACTACAGAAACAAGACTTCAGAAATTTAGGGATTTAAGAGCAGAACAAAAGATGGGGAAACTCAACCGTCTCCCTAAAGGAGATGCAGCAATGTTAAAGAGAAAATTATATACCTTGCAAACATATCTGGGTGGGATCAAATATATGGCGGGATTGCCCGATATTGTAATTATCGTTGATCAGCAAGAAGAATCTATGGTTCTTCGAGAATGTGTCATTTTGGGTATTCCAACGATTTGTTTAATCGATACAAATTGTGATCCAAATCTTGCAGATATTTCTATTCCGGCCAACGATGATGCTATAGCTTCGATTCAATTGATTCTTACAAAATTAGTATCTGCAATTTGTGAGGGCCGTTCTAGTTATATAAAAAATGTTTGATTATCTTATAATGAAGAATATTTTTAGTTCATTTTTGGTGAACTTTCTTTGATTGTTACTATTTTGGTTTGCATTTTTTAGAGTTTGAACTATGTTTTGAATATTGAAGAAAAAATAAAATGATTGGTATTTTTTATGTGATTTCTTGGTATCCTAAATATACGATTCCTAACTAAAATTCATGAATGAACGTATATTTTATATTAATATATTAATTGAGAAAAAGATGGTTGAATCAAAATAATTCCTTTTTAAGTTTGATTTCTGTTAGAGGACAATATAAATGTTATACCAAGTTCCGTTAAAACACTCAAAGGGTTATACGATATATCAGGCGTAGAAGTAGGCCAACATTTTTATTGGCAAATAGGAGGTTTACAAATTCATACCCAAGTACTTATTACTTCTTGGGTTGTAATTGCTATCTTATTAGGTTCAGTCATCATAGCTATTCGGAATCCACAAGAAATTCCGACCAACGGTCAGAATTTCTTCGAATATGTTCTTGAATTTATTCGAGATTTGAGCAAAACTCAAATTGGAGAGGAGTATGGGCCTTGGGTTCCATTTATTGGAACAATTTTCTTATTTATTTTTGTTTCTAATTGGTCAGGTGCTCTTTTACCTTGGAAAATCATAAAGTTACCTCATGGGGAATTAGCTGCGCCTACGAATGATATAAACACTACTTTTGCTTTAGCTTTACCTACGTCAGTGGCATATTTCTATGCGGGTCTTAGCAAAAAAGGATTGGGATATTTCAGGAAATACATTCAACCAACTCCAATACTTTTACCAATTAATATCCTAGAAGATTTCACAAAACCTTTATCTCTTAGTTTTCGACTTTTTGGAATATATTGACTGATGAATTAGTAGTTGTTGTTCTTGTTTCTTTAGTGCCTTCAGTAGTTCCTATACCTGTCATGTTTCTTGGATTATTTACAAGTGGTATTCAAGCTCTTATTTTTGCAACCTTGGCTGCGGCTTATATAGGTGAATCCATGGAGGGTCATCATTGACTAACTTTATCATTTTGAAATAGTCTTTTTTAAGCTTATCCCAATTAAAGCAATGCAGGGTTCAATATAATTCACAGGGTTTTAGAATAAAATGCAAATAGTTACACCTATTTATGTCTATATGAAGCAAGATATTTTATATTATAATATTCTATTGCAGAATTTGGAAGAGAAAGAAGCCTTACTACATATATGATATATTGATATATCTAATGCCTATAAACATAAATCCTTGTGTATGTTTCGAAGAATTAAAATAAAATTTAAAAGAATAAAAATTGCAGATGATTTACATTATGGAAGAAAAAATTTCTATGTTATTTATTAGTTAGATAGAAATTATCTCGATTTTTTTTTCTAGTCCACTCCATTTAGATGGATTTCAATATTAGTACTTTTTCTCTTTTTTCTGTAATTGTGAATTGAATATAAAGAATAGAGTAGTAAAGTAAAAAGTAAATAGTCAAAGTAGAAGTAGAAAAAGATAAGTACTAATTTCTTAGTTGGTTGTATCATTAACCATTTTTTTTTGTGCGAGGAATTTACTATGAATCCACTTATTTCTGCTGCTTCCGTTATTGCTGCTGGATTGGCTGTAGGACTTGCTTCTATTGGACCTGGGGTTGGTCAAGGTACTGCTGCGGGTCAGGCTGTAGAAGGTATTGCGAGACAACCAGAAGCAGAGGGCAAAATACGAGATACTTTATTGCTTAGTCTGGCTTTTATAGAAGCTTTAACAATTTATGGAGTAGAATCAAAATGTAAAAAAAAGACTCTGGGAAGAACTGATTTGAGAATAAGGAATTAGCGGATTCACTCGTTTTGTTCCCTTTCGTTCTTAGTTTAGTAAAAGGAAAAAATTTTCCTTTTATCTTTTCCTTTGTATTGGTATTTTATTTTTATATTAGAAAGTTTTTCAACAAAGAAGATTTTTAACGATTGACATGAGACCTCCTTCAACTTAAGAAATTTCTTCAGTATTAAGTATTTTATTAGAAAATTCATTAATTCAAAAAAAAAAAGAAAAATAATAACATAACCATAAGAAATCCCATAAAAAAAGAAATGGATTAAAAAAAAAGGGGGCGGGTGGAGTGATACAAAAAGAACTCTGTTCTTTGTTAGTCCTATCTATAATAGGGGAGTGTATGAAAAATATAACCGATTCTTTTGTTTCCGCGGGGCACTGGCCATCCGTTGGGAGTTTTGAGTTTAATACCGATATTTTAGTAACAAATCCAATAAATCTGAGCGTAGTGCTGGGTTTATTTATTTTTTTTGGAAAGGGAATGTGTGCGAGTTGTGCATTTCAAGAATAGGTTGGGTTTCACCGGCTGCACTTTCTTTATATTTATGTCTTCTTTTTTATAGCATAAATAGGAAAAAGTTATACAATCTCGACGAATTACTTATGAATTGGGTTTCATTCAGAAATCCTATGTAAGAACCATAGCATTTCGTGACTAATTGGTAAATGAACTTTGATTCTCTAGAAACCAATAATGTTGAGGTCCTTTACATGGTTAAAGATAAATTGTTTGAAGTCCAAGCACAGCATAGCATGGTACTCTTTCTACCACTACATTAATAATAAAATGGTTTAAAAATAAAAATGAGAAAAAAGGGAATAATTGGGAATTTATCCGATGTAGAACACTCATATGGATAAAATTATTTAAACTATTTGCTGGAAAGATGGGTATTTTCCCCCTTTTTTTATCCACTGCTGAATCGACAACCTATGTATTGTATAAAAAAGTGTATAAAAAAGAGAAATTTTTGGAATTTTTTTTATTTAAAATCTTTTTTTTAATAAGTTGTAAATAAAGAACAAATAAAGAAACAACTTTGCTAACAATTTTTATTTTTTGTCTGGTCTAAAGAGTCCTCTGAAGATAGATAAGTTTTTATATCTTTGAATACGAAGAGAAAATAGAGGATAGGCTCATTCCATTCAAAGAAATGGGAATGCCCATCAAAGAAACAATTGAGCGTGAGAGCCAAATGAATCGAAAGATTCATGTTTGGTTCGGGAAGAGATATTCTAGTTGTGAAATGAATGGAAAGATAATCTACTTTCATTAAATGATTTATTAGATAAGCGAAAACAGAGGATCTTGAGTACTATTCAAAATTCAGAATAATTACGTAGGGGGGCCATTGAACAGCTCGAAAAAGCCTGGGCTCAATTACGGAAAGTGGAAGTAGAAGCAGATGAGTATCGAACGAATGGAAATCTTGATGCGTTAGAAATTGGACAGGTAAAGAGATTTCTCGTTGGGTTACGTACCTACTTAACAAAGAATAAACCCAAAATTCCAAGAAATTATATCTTCTACCAAGATATTCACCGAAGAAGCTGAAATTTTTTTGAGAGAAACTATTCAAGAACAGATCAAACCCTTTCTACTTCAGAAACAAATAGAAAGGGAAATGGATCGCTCTTATTCTATTCTTAGTTTTTAGTACAAGAAAAATACTTGTTCTTTTTTTCTATTCTCTATCTAGAATAGATAGATAGAAAGAAATTGCGTCCAATAGGATTTGAACCTATACCAAAGGTTTAGAAGACCTCTGTCCTATCCATTAGACAATGAACGCCTTTCATTCCTATTTTCACATTTTTATAAAAAAAAGATTAGATGGATTTAGGGAATACAAGAAAAAGAAAGATGCATATTCAAATGGATAATGCATCGTTCTATCATATGCAGTTAAGGAATATATAAGCAGGTAGCGGGAATCGAACCCGCATCGTTAGCTTGGAAGGCTAGGGGTTATAGTCGACGTTGGTTGATCTTTTTAAACATCTCTAATTCAAAACCGAACATGATATTTTGGTTTCATTCGGCTCCTTTATGGAAGATTTATGTATTCCTACTAGATAAAAAAAGGAGATCCATAACATCTATGTTAGCTTTTTACGAATGCATCTAAAGCTACTCGCTTTCTAGATGATCCCTCTAGAAGAAGGAGATTCTAGAAAATCTTTCTAGTCTAGTTACTTCGTTCCCTATTTCTACTTGTTGGGATCCTAAGGAAAATTATTTTGTTTCTACCGAGCTGAAAAAAGAAGACGAAGTTTCTAGTAAACTAAAACCATCGTTTTCTAGCTATTTGGCTTCAATCTGCCTTTTACAACGCCAGTGCAAAAAATTGAAGATTTAGTTACGATTGAAAGTTTTGTGCTATGACCCATAGATCCTTTATTCATACTCATTCAATTGGAAGAATTGAACCAATCAAAAAAATTATGCTTCTCGACTCCATAATCCAATTTTTTAATAAAAAATTGATGGATAGAAATCGTGAGAATTTATATTCTTTCCTCAAATATCCTATTGAGGGGTAAAGTATTAAATCTTTTTAAGAAATAAAGTTTTTATTGGAATATGAAAAAAAAAAAAGAACCCTTAACTATTGAAGTTTTTAATAGAACGAATCACACTTTTACCACTAAACTATACCCGCTATATATTCATTATTGGATATGAATGGAATATTTGTCCAACAAAGTAATAACAAAGTAATAAGACGTGGTCAGGATAGTATCAGAATCATTAAAATTATAAATTACAGCATTAACGCGTATTTTGTTCCGCCGCGGCACGGACTTGAAAAAAAAAAAGACTAGTAATTAGTACTATAAGATTACTATATTAGTATATACTAGAATACTCTATTCTAGAACACTAGAATAGATTAAGAGTAGATATAGAATCTTACTATTTCAATTTTCAATATAGAATATTCTATATTAATTTCGTTGGAACATAGAAGTAAGGTATTCTTTCTATTTGAGAAATAATTTTTGGATCATTATCAAAAAAGAAGTAAAATCAAAATTGTTCTCAAAATCTTGACTTCATGTGTCATAACGTGTCATATCACATGAGAAATTTACAATGGGGAATGGGGAGAGATGACTGAGTGGACTAAAGCGTCGGATTGCTAATCCGTTGTATGAATTTTTCGTGCCGAGGGTTCGAATCCCTCTCTCTCCGACTCCCCTGATAACTTGAAATTTTCAAATTAGAAGAAATTTCGTTCAATTTTTTTATGAAATTTTTATCTTTATTTAGTATCTATTTATTGATACATTTACCTATGAAAAATAAAGGAAAAATCAAAACAAATATCATCTCATCTCTTTTTTATTCTTCACGCCCAGGATTACGTCCCGGATCATTAGATAAGAATCCGAAGATGAAGAGAGAAACAAAGAATATTACTACTGTGTATACGAAGAGTTTAAGAGTAAGCATTGTAAAATCTACAAGATAAGATCCTTTTTTTTTAAGGAAAAAGATCACCTATTTTACGACATACACTATACATTATTTTGATATGATGCTCTAAAGATAAAAAAAGGAAGTTTTTGAAATTCATTTTCACGAATTTCTTTATAATATTATAATTATAATATTATAATATAATAAGATTCCTATTTCTTCGTTACCAAAAATTTCTTGCCATATATAATTATATATTTATATATTGTATGATTTTATGGGATCTTATAAAGGAAAGGTCAGAACAAAAAAAAATAAGCTGATTAAAAATTATTGCCCCTTTATTGAAATTCTATAGAAAATAGAAGATACCATAATTTCGCTTTTTGAATCAAGGGTTCTTAATGTCAAACTTTTCTGATCTTATGGATTTTTAGAATAAAAATATCCTATTTTTTATCGAAAAAATTAGGAATATGAATTGAATATTGAATATAGATTTCCTTTTTATCGAAAACTTACAGCAGCTTGCCAAAAAAAGGCTAATAGAAAAAAGAATAAAGGTATAACCGGCATAATTTCTACGATTGGATTGAAAAAGGCATAAGCCTCGGGCAATTTGGCGAAGAAAAAAAGATTTGAATAAAGAGTAAAATTAAGACATATACAGATGAAACTAAAGATATTAAACATAACAAACATTTTTTTTCTTGTTCTTAAAAATTAAAATGAAATGAGAATAAATTACCAGATAGGATTGAGTTTTTTAGGGGAAAATAAAAAAGAAAAAAGGTAGAAAAAAAGAAATTCTGCTTTTCTTTTACTTCTACCCAATAAAAAATTCTTCCTTACTTTCTCCAATCAAAAGAGAATAAAAGAATTCTACTTTGCATACAATAATTTAATTAAATTCTATGTAATGATCAATTCATTTTTTTGATTCTATATCTATTGTGTTTCATCCTAGCGACAACATGTCCTATATGTATTTTGGTATGTATTTTGGATGGTTCTTGACGAAGAACAAATATTTCGCTTAATTTTTTTTAGACAAAAGAAAAATGGGGCGTGGCCGAGCGGTAAGGCAACGGGTTTTGGTCCCGTTACTCGGAGGTTCGAATCCTTCCGTCCCAGATGATTTCCGTCAGAAACGAAAAATTCTTCTCTATTGAAATTTCAAATTGAATGAAAAAATATATATATAGGGTTAAAAAATATATATATATAGGGTTAAATTAAGCGAAAGACTTTCCGGATAAATATCTATCTATTCATAGATAGATAAATGTATATTATTATATATCGGTTCAGTCAATGGTTATTCATGATTCCATATTGAATTAATTGCATACGGTTTCAAATTCAAATAAAATTAGAGGATGGTAGGGTAAAACTTCGTTTGAAACGATGTGGTAGAAAGCAACGTGCGACTTGAAGGACATGATTGGTTGTGGATTCTGACATCCACCTTTTTCTATGCGAATGACGATGCTCTTGTCTCGACATAGTTTGTTCTGCTAGAAACCTAATTTCATTTGTCTTGGGTTGGTAAATAAAAATAGCATATGATGGAACTCGAGCAAAACTTATTGATTCATTTATCGGGAGAATAATCTAGGGTTAGTGACAATCAATAAGTTAGACCTACTTTGTAAATATCTCATCAAAAATATATGATCAATCTAAATATAATTAGAATAAAAATAGATATGTAAATATCTTTCTAAATATATAGACATATAAAGGGATAGATTCAAATTTGAACAAGTTTGAATGAAAGAAAAAAGTAAAAATTTTTGATCAAAAATTTATAACAAAGGAATAAATCTTTCGTATTATTTTTCCCTTTTCCATAGAAAAAACAAAAGGTTTGTTGCTGCCTTTTTGAAAAGAAATAAGGATCGTCGAAGTAATGTCTAAACCCAATGATTTCAGATTTCACAAAGTGAAAAGCAAAGACAACGAATTCCGGAACAAGGAAACACTATTTTAACCTGTCTCAACAATTGGATCAGAATGAGTAAAAAAAATAGATTCAAAAGTAGACAAAAAAAGAGGTTAGAGACAGCTCAAAAAATTCTAAGGATTTCCTTTAAAAACTACTTGAGTTAGGAGTACGAATGATATTTCTTTTTTCTGTAAAGAAGCAAAAAGGCTCAAATTATAGTCTAATTCTTTATGGATCTACTTATCTTTTTATTTCTATCTATATAGATAGAAATTAGGAAATTAGAATCATTTTTTCTTGAGCCGTTTGAGGAGAAAACCTCCTATACGTTTCTCGGGGGGGGGCAACTTTTATCTACTATCTATCCCAATGAGTCATCTATCGAATCGTTGCAATTGATGTTCGATCCAGAAGAGAAGGAAGAGATCTTCGAAGAGTGGGTTTTTATGATCCGATAAATAATAAAACTTATTCAAATGTTCCTGTTATTTTATATTTCCTTTATTTCCTTGAAAAGGGCGCTCAACCCACAGGAACTGTTCATGATATTTTAAGGAAGGCAGAATTCTTTAAAGAAAGAATTTCCAATTTCTTTTTACAAAAAAAGGAAAAAGTCATCAATAAAAAAAAAGGTAGGCTAATTAGTACCTATCTTTGTGTAATTTTTTATTCAAATTCAAAGTTTTTCTTGTTCTATTAATACTTATCTTCTTTTTGTGGAACCCCCAAAAAAAGGGGGGTAATCTTTCTTGTATTTGTATTGTACCTTTCTTTTTTTTCGCTCAAATTTCTTATTTCTTCTTTATGTTGTGTTAATCCAACACAAATTTCTATAGAACTCTGTGAAATTTGTTTTCTAAAAAGTACATTCATATTGACAACGATGTCTCGAACAAATATAATTTGATCGTAGAGAAATAGATCTTTTTATCCTCTTATCCTCACTCCCTATTGGTTCTTTTCTTCACTTTAGGAAAATAGAAGAGTTTGCTGGATTTATTCTTTTTTTAGACAAATCAAAATATACAAAATGTATTTTCTTAGCGAAAATAAAAAAGAAATTGAAAAATTTGGTTGGTTTTTCAATTTTCTCATTCTATTTTGAATCTCTTGTTTTATGAACCCGATCTTCTTGATATTTTGTTATTTAAATTTGTTGCTAGTTCCATGTTTTGACGCAGTTTTGCAGTAAAATTCCCTTATTTTTTTTTTATCATATCTACACTTCATATTTATCCGGGTTGCTAACTCAACGGTAGAGTACTCGGCTTTTAAGTGCGACTATGATCTTTTACACATTTGGATGAAGTAATTCGTCTAGACTTTTATTAGAGTTTATAAGACCGCGACTGATCCTGAAAGGTAATGAATGGAAAAAAAAGCATGTCGTAAAAAGAATAAAAAAAGATAATAGAATCATAGAAAAATAAGAAATTGAATACTCATAATGGAACATCCTAATTTGTACTTAAAAAAAAATAAAAATTTTGATGTTTAGTAAAGTATTTGATAGGTGGGTTTAGTGAATAAATGGATAGAGCTTTATGACTCCAATTTGAGTAAGATAAAAAAGAAACGAGCTTATCTTCTTAATTTGAATGATTACCCAATGAATTTACTAATTAGACGTTAAAAATATATTAGTACCTGATGTGGGAAAAGGTTTTCTTGTGAATTTTGAGTGGACCTTTTATTCTTTTTTTTTAATCCTAATTATTTTTTAATATGGATTAAAGACGGATGTGTAGAAGAAATAGTATAGTGATAAAAAAAAAAGAATTTTTTTTTTCCAAGGTCAAAAGAGTGATTGGGTTGCAAAAATAAAAGATTTTTAACGGCTTTTCTTCTTTTTCTTAATTTTTCTTTTTATTTTTTATTCTGGTTATATTAACAAAGAAATTCAAAATGAATATAAAGGAAAAGAAAAAAGATCTGTAGATTGGGCTCTCTGTTTCCGGGTTATATATTCTTTATTTGTTCTTACTTTTCTAGAATATTTTACTTCTTAGATTACCATTACATGATTTACATCACAGTACAGTATATAGTAAAAGAATAAGATATTTTTCTAAAATTTTTATACTTTTATAAAGAATAAGAAAAAATATAGAATTTATAAAGTAACAGTGTAGAATCTATATATCAATACTAGAAAGATTCTAGATTACTAGATTCTTAGAATTAGAAAATTTTAATAGTATTTTAGTAGAAGATAAAAAATAGACTATATAAAACATAAAATGTACACATGCGCCGTTCTGACCACATTGCACTATGTATCATTTCATAACACAATAAGTGCCTCCCTTTTTTGGTTCCAGTAAAAATGTCTGTAAATGACAGAATTAAAAAGATATTTAAATTGAAAAAAGAAACATTTCGTCAACAAAACTTCCTATATCCGCTACTCCTTCAGGAGTTTATTTACTCACTTGCTCATGATCATAGCTTCAAGAGTTTTATTTTTTACGAACCTGTGGAGATTTTTGGTTATGACAAGAAATCAAGTTTAGTACTTGTAAAACGTTTAATTAATCGAATTTATCAACAGAAATTTTTTATTTCTTCGATGAATTATTCTAATGAAAATGAGTTTTGGGGACATAAGAATTATTTTTCTTCTCATTTTTCTTTTCAAATACTATCAGAAGGTTTTGGAGTCGTTCTGGAAATTCCATTATCGTCGCCATTAGTATCCTCCCTTGAAGAAAAAAAAAAAATAACAAAATCTCAAAATTTACGATCTATTCATTCAATATTTCCTTTTTTAGAGGATAAATTCTCACATTTAAATTCTGTATCAGATCTACTAATACCCCATCCTATCCATCTGGAAATCTTGGTTCAAATCCTTCAATGCTGGATCAAAGATGTTCCTTCTTTGCATTTGTTGCGATTTATTTTCCACGAATATCATAATTTGAAAAGTATCATTACTTCAAAGAAATCCATTCACATTTTTTCAAAAAAAAATAAAAGATTTTTTTGGCTCCTACATAATTTTTATGTATATGAATGCGAATATATTTTTCTTTTTCTTCGTAAAAAGTCTTCTTATTTACGATCAACGTCTTTTGGAGTTTTTATTGAGCGAACACTTTTTTATGTAAAAATGGAATCTATTCTAGTAGTGTATTTGAATTCTTTTCAGAAGATTCTCTGGTTCCTCAAAGATCCTTTTATACATTATGTTCGATATCAAGGAAAAGTAATTCTGGCTTCAAAGGGAACTCTTATTCTGATGAAGAAATGGAATTTTTATGTTGTGAATTTTTGGCAATTTTATTTTCACTTTTGGTCTCAATCTTATAGGATCCATATAAAGCAATTACTCAACTATTCCTTCTCTTTTCTGGGATATTTTTTAAGTGTACAAAAAAAAACTTTGGTAGTAAGAAATCAAATGCTAGAGAATTCCTTTCTAATAAAAACTCTGACTAAGAAATTAAATACCATAGCCCCAGTTATTTCTCTTATTGGATCATTGTCGAAAGCTCAATTTTGTACTATATCGGGTCATCCTATTAGTAAACCAATTTGGACCAATTTATCGGATTCTTATATTATTGATCAATTTTGTCGGAAATGTAGAAATCTTTGTCGTTATCACAGCGGATCCTCAAAAAAAAAAGATTTGTATCGTATAAAATATATACTTCGGCTTTCGTGTGCTAGAACTTTGGCTCGCAAACATAAAAGTACAGTACGCACTTTTATGCGAAGATTGGGTTCGGTATTTTTAGAAGAATTTTTTATGGAAGAAGAACAAGCTATTTCTTTCATCTTACTCCAAAAAAGACCTCTTCCTTTACACTTACACGGATTACATAGAGAACGTATTTGGTATTTGGACATTATCCGTATGAATGATCTGGTGGATTTTTCATGAAAAAAAAAAGATTCATGAATTTTTATTCTGAAATGCTCATATATCATTATATATTGTATATATCATAATATCCATGGTGAAATTCACTGAGTAGTTAAAATTCTCAATGGAATTCTTTTTTTCTTTTCAATATATACATAATATACATAGGGAAAGTCGTGTGCAATGAAAACTGCAAGCACGGTTTGGGGAGGGATCTTTTTTTCTATTGCAACAAGGAAAAATTATCTACTCCATCCGACTAGTTCCGGGTTCGAGTCCCGGGCAACCCATTAATCCATACCAAAGTTCAAATAAAACAAAATATTTTGTTTTATTTGAACTTTTTTAATAATTGTTTTTATAAATTTGGTCATTCATTTCATATAGATAGTCATTCCGATTGGTTAACATTGGCATATAAGACATGTTATACTGTAAAATAAAAAAAAATAAAAAGT